GTTTATTTCAAGAATTTCGTTCTTTCTATACCGAACCGCGTCTCTTTCTCGTAAGACTGAGGTGAGGGCTAAAAAAAACAAGAAAAAAGAATCAAATCGCACCATCTCTGTAATAGGTAAATGCCCTTTTTTCTCCTGAAGTTGTCGGAATTATTCGTAATAAGATATTGGCTACAATTGAAGAGGTCTTATCAATAAAATTTCCATTTATATGAGATCTAGGCATAATTAGCAATCTATTCTAGAATTCTTTTCATTACCCCTCGGGGAAAATGATCCCACAAACAAAGCAAAGGAATTATACAGTACGAAATAACATAAAAACAGACTAATTTTATTCTAATAAATAGATATTAAATAGATACGGGCTTTCCGCTTAAATTGTCTCCTTTTGTTTGGGAAAGATATGAGATATTGGAATCAGATTGATTTCATTCCCATTTTTGTAGTATACCAATGAGCGGAACTATTACTATTTCATCTAAGTTAAATAACCAAGGACTTTTTTTACTACAGATTCTGATAACTCGAGAAGTTTTGATTTGGTTATGATCCAAAGAGAAAAAAGAATGGAATAATCATTCCATGAAAAAATAGAGTAGAGTAACCATACCTTCTGTTTGCATAACGTGTATACACCACGCCATACAATCGAAATATCAAAATCCATGGGACGATTCATAAATTTGGAATAGATCTGTGGGGTAGCTGATGAATGAGAGAAGTTTTTGTTGAGAAATATTAAATGGGAAAGGAATTCTTCCTATGGAACTAGTGATCGGTCGTACCTGTACTGCAGTAATATGAATAACTCGCTATTCACTCAGTTTCTGGTCAATAATAAGATTATGTAGGAGAGATGGCCGAGTGGTTCAAGGCGTAGCATTGGAACTGCTATGTAGGCTTTTGTTTACCGAGGGTTCGAATCCCTCTCTTTCCGTTTCTGTTAATTCACCAACGTTATCGACCACAATGTATCAAATCAAATAACAATTGAAACCATTATTCCAGCAATAGGACCCTTATTTGATAGAAATTCTCTATTCCTAATTATTGTGGTTATAAAATAGGAAAGAGCAAAAAAGAAAAAAATCCTACTGTTGATCCATTTGTGATAGGTGAAAAAATGCGGATGGATTAAGGCCCTTAGATCTATTTAGTTCGGCGAAAAGGGGACAAAATTCTATGAACCTTTCTTTCTTAATTTTGTTAGGTTCAAGTCTGACGAGAATAATATTCTACGACTAACAACTCATTTATTTGCAAACCGATCCATTTACTATCTATTATTTGATTTACTAATCCTTTATATTGGAATGAGTCAATAGTCAAATGTTTTGGCAATTCCTCATGGGCGGATGAAGCAATATAATTTTGAATCAGACCTTTTGATCTTTGGTTATCCTTCGCAGTAATAATATCTCGGGGTTTGCAACGATAACTTGGTATATCCACTATACGACCATTAACTAGAATATGTCTATGGTTAACTAATTGCCTGGCTCCGGGGATGGTCGAAGCCATACCCAATCGAAAGAGGATGTTATCCAAACGCATTTCAAGTAGTTGTAGTAAAACCTGACCCGTTGACCCTTTGGCTTTTCCAGCGATATGTACATATCTAAGTAATTGTCGCTCTGTCAGACCATAATGAAAACGCAATTTCTGTTTTTCTTCTAAACGAATACGATATTGCGATTTTTTCCCAGAACGCAATTGGTTTTTAAGATCACTTCCGGATCTAGGTCTTTTACTAGTTAGTCCTGGTAAAGCTCCCAGACGGCGTATTTTTTTAAAACGAGGTCCTCGGTAACGAGACATAAAGACTCCTTTTTTTTTATTTTATTGAAATTTCATTTTACACAATAAATCTAAATTTAAACTGAACTAAAGGATAAACAAAGCAAAATCGACTGATGAAGTACTACAAAAAAAAATGAATTGTATCAACATCTAGATTTTTTGTATATATATATATATATATAGGAAGTTGAGGCTTCGTTTGATGATTTGTTCTGTAGAGATCTAATTGCTCTAATCCATTTTTATTAATAGTTGCAAGTTACCACGACATAATAGATCGCCGATCCAGCATTTTATTTGAAGAAAAGGAGAGATTATCAATCTCGGAAAAATAGATAGAGAAAAGCCGGCTATCGGAGTCGAACCGATGACCATCGCATTACAAATGCGATGCTCTAACCTCTGAGCTAAGCGGGCTCGCATAAGAGAAAAATTGCGTAACAAATAGAAATGTTGTATAGGAATTCCGGAAAATGTCGGATCTTAGCTATTAATTTCATATGAACTAAACTAATTAATAGAGTTCTATAGCTAGAAGTTCGAAGTTCTAAGCTAAGTTCCTTTTAGAAATAATTTAAATAATAAAAAAATAATAAATATAAAATATAATAAAGTAATATTAATAAATTATTAAAAAATATTTCATCAATCATAATCATAATATATGATCATATCAAATTCAATTGGAAATTCTAATTAGAATAAATCGAATTTTTCTTAAAGCTTAACTAAAGCAGTTATAGATAGTAAATTATGTTAATTTCATTATAGCGGATCGGTCCTAAGAAAAGAATAAGATAAGGATAAAGATACAATCTAAATTAGATTGAGACATTATTCTGGTTTCATTTTGAAAAGGAGGAGATAGGATGAAAAAAAAAGAATGAATATCGAACGTTACAGTATTACAAATCACACTGTAAAAATGAAAGGGAGAAATAAAATAGATATGGGATATATCTATTCATCTTGAATTGAAAATACATCAATGATAGAATTATTTCTGATTGAAATAAACAAGGTTTACCCAATAGAAATGAACTGATAGAGGATGGTCAAAAAAAGAAAATAGCAGCCTTTTCGATATAGAAATCATTAGATAATGAATTCAACGGTTTCAAAAAAAGAAATAAATGAAAGAGATGGATGAAATTATAAATGTATCTTGGTCTCAAAGAAAAGGGAAAGGGGGATATGGCGAAATTGGTAGACGCTACGGACTTGATTGGATTGAGCCTTGGTATGGAAACCTGCTAAGTGGTAACTTCCAAATTCAGAGAAACCCTGGAATTAAAAATGGGCAATCCTGAGCCAAATCTTTCTTTTGGGAAAACAAGGGTATAAAACTAGAATAAAAAAGGATAGGTGCAGAGACTCAATGGAAGCCGTTCTAACGAATAGAGTTGACTACGTTGCGTCGGTAGCTGGAATCCCTCTATCAAAATTAGAGAAAGGCCATATATACCTAATACGTACGTATACATACTGACATATCAAACGATTAATCACGACACGAATCCATATCATATAATATATTTATATTATTAATGTTTATTATAACATTATGAATGATTATGAAATCATGAAATATGACATGAAATTCGGAAAAAATTCAAAGTTATTGTGAATCCATTCCAATCGAACAAAAATCGACTATTCAGTAATAAAATCATTCATTCCAGAGTTTGATAGATCTTTTGAAAAATTGATTAATCGGACGAGAATAAAGAGAGAGTCCCATTCTACATGTCAATATCGACAACAATGAAATTTATAGTAAGAGGAAAATCCGTCGACTTTATAAATCGTGAGGGTTCAAGTCCCTCTATCCCCAATAAAGAGCCCGTTTTACTTTCTAACTATTTATCCTCTTTTGTTTTTTCATCAATGAAAAAACAAAATTCACTATCTTTCTCATTCATTCTACTCTTTCACAAACGGATCCGAACAGAAATCTTTGGATCTTATCCCATACAAATGAAGATATATAGGCAAACAATCTCTATTATTAAATAATTCACAATCCATATCATTATCCTTATATTTACTAGGTCAAATTTTTTTTTGTTTTAGTCCCTTTAATTGACATAGATACAAGTACTCTACTAGGATGATGCACAAAAAATGGTCGGGATAGCTCAGTTGGTAGAGCAGAGGACTGAAAATCCTCGTGTCACCAGTTCAAATCTGGTTCCTGACACAGAAAAAATCTATTGGATAGATATTAAAATTAATAGAGAAGGATCGGGATACATATTCGTTAATAGTCTAGAGTATGATACATATTTATTCATCTAGGTATATAGATATATACATCCATTTTTATAGGTGGGTAAAGGTAAAAAAGAGATATATGTATGGTAAAGAACAAAGTGAGATTACGTTCCCTTTTCTTTTTTGTTTCTTTTTTCTTTCTTGTTTGTGCATACTGTGCTTTCTCTCACTCAAAAAAATGCGAAGTCCTCATATATATCCTCTTCATATATATCCAAAAAAAGTTTTTTAAAAACTTAAAAGTAAAGTCTAGAGAGAGGAGTTGAAGGATAAGAATAGACAAAATGCATTTCAAACAGAGTACAAATCAAATCCAATCCCTTTTCATTTATTATTTCGTATTTTCTTTTTTATTTATTTATTTATTCTATTTCGTCATATTCTATTTCTTCATTTTTGCTTACGTTACATTACTTTCCGGGGTCCGGTCCATCTAAGTGATGTGCGCGGTACAAAGTTCATGGTGCAGAACTCTTTTGATTCATCCTATTTTTTCTACTCATACGAAAGAAATGAAAATGAATATGATATTTTCCAAATTGAAATTGGGGAATCTCAATGAAGTCCTTTTTAGCTTAAGCTGTCCATAATACAAATTTGAGTCCAGTAGTTATTCTGTTTCATCTAGAACAGAACGTCAAAATCTTCCTTGACTTGAATGAAATCTGGAGTCGTGTCGTATCGTATAAGTAAACATGAGTTTCTTATCATTCAATGAGCATCTTGTATTTCATAGAAATTTGGGGTAATATAGTCCTTACGTAAGGGCCAGCCTATCCAACTTTCGGGCATTAAGATACGTTTAAGACGTGGATGATTATTATAAGAGATTCCCAACATATCATAAGATTCGCGTTCTTGAAAATCAGCACTTCTCCAAATCCAGAAAACAGACGGGATTCTAGGATTATTTCTTGGAGCAA